TTTTTTTTTACCGATCTCAGTCTTAGGAGAAAGACACATTATTCGGAAAAAAAAAAAAATGGAAAAAACCTACGCTTGCTGAAGGTGAAGTTTGTAAATAAAACGAAAAATTCCTTCTGTCGTGTATCCCTGATTAATGCAGCCTCATATGCTTCAATTAAAGATTTTTAGTATTAAGCGAAAGGTTATACCTATACTATGTATGGGGTTAGGTTAACCCTACTCCACTAGTAGCAATAGGCGGCATGGGGGAAGAAGCACTACGCTTAGGAATCAACAACACGAAAACTTTGTAAAAAAAAAAAATATCCTTCCTTTCTTTTCGGGATCGGGATTAAATGGTTGGGACAACAAACATCCATCTCGTTCGTATTTTTGGATACCCGTATAACCATCGAAGGCTGTTGAAGTGACTAATTCCGGGAAATTAAGCGGCGTTGAGGACAAAGATATTGTTGGAGTTACCTTTTTTTATCCAGTACCAACATACTTGATGTTAAGAAAAGATCTTTTACAGGAAGGTTGGCTAGAGATTTCTTGTAAAAACACTAGCCCTGCACAATTGATAATGAGAAAGAATACTGCAATCTTTTTTTGATTTGATGTATTAATTTTTATCATTATACACATAAAGGAGGAGCCGTATGAGATGAAAATCTCACGTACGGTTCTGGAACGGAGATTCTTTGAACCGAATGACGACCGTAACGGATGTCGGCGCAATCTGAAGGAAATTATGCGGAAGCTTTACAGAATTATTATGAGGCTATGCGACTGGAAATTGATCCCTATGATCGAAGTTATATACTTTATAACATAGGCCTTATTCACACAAGTAACGGAGAACATACGAAAGCTTTAGAATATTATTTTCGGGCACTCGAACGAAATCCGTTCTTACCCCAAGCTTTTAATAATATGGCCGTGATCTGTCATTACGTGCGACTATCTCCACTATAGAAAGAAAAAAAAAAAGAACGAGTAAATCGGCTAATAAATACTAGAAAAAATAGGCTTTCTACATATATATCGTCCAAAACAACGATTTTTATCAGCTGTAGCAAAGAAAAAAACTTCATAGAAGTAAAAAGAAATATGAAGAAATATAGATATGCCTAGATACTTTTTTCTATGGATAAAAGATCTAATTGATAGAGGAAGCACCGTAAAGATCAATTGGCGAGGTTTTGGGCCGATACAATAAGAACTGCTTACTTATATCATGATACAAAAGTTAGGAATCTACTTATGTAATAAAGTCGATCCCCTAAGGTTTTGAGCAGCGGTGTAGTATCAGATCCCAAAGATAGTAAGTCTTTTCTTTCTTATGAAAAAAAAAGTCTTTCTCAAAGATTCTATAGACTATAGAAATGGATATATCATATAGGAAAGTATATGATATATGAAATCGAGATAGTTACCTTTCAGAAAATTAGAATGAGAGTGTTAATGTCGATGTTTTATTCTTCTGAAGGTAGGAGAAAAGATAAAACTATAAAAAAGAGATGAAAATCTTTATTAAAAAAAATTCAAGTTTGAAACTCATGTAATTAATCTATTTTCTTTTGGTTAACTCCAGAAAAAGAAAACAAAATGGAACGTCAAAAGAATTGACTGCTGAGCCGTATGAGGCAGGAAACTCTCAAGTACGGTTCTAAGGGAAGGAATTTACTCACCTATTCCGACCGCGGAGAACAGGCCATTCGACAGGGAGATTCTGAAATTGCGGAGGCTTGGTTTGATCAAGCCGCTGAATATTGGAAACAGGCTATAGCCCTTACCCCTGGTAATTATATTGAAGCACAGAATTGGTTGAAGATCACAGGGCGTTTTGAATAAGAGCACTCTGTTTATTTTTTTTTTTCTATTATTATATATGTTGTAATTAATTGTTTGTTTTCTCCATCAGTCCAATAAAACGGATCATTTCGAATTTCTATAGGCTATAGGAACAGCCAATCAAAAAATTTCATTATATCCCTTCTAAAATCATTCTATTTCGTCTGGTATTTCGTAGAGATAAACAATATGTGGATACAGTAGAGAATTCCCCCTTTTTTCTGTTATTCAAACTAAAATTTAAACTAAAAAAAGAGACCCTCAAAAACTAAATAGAAATACCAGTATGTACTCTAGCAATGCTAAGCTCATGTGATTGGAAATAGAGTGCATAATAATATCTTCTATTTAAGACAGAAAATGAGATTAGTTCCATCTAGGAATTTCTAATTCAAATCTGAATCCATTAGGTTGCACAAAAAGATTATTGAATTTCAATTCAAAGTCCAGAAAGGGTTTTAGAAGATTCAAAAAAGGTCCGTTGAGCGCCTCTCTCCTATGTCATAATAGATCCGAACACTTGCCCCGGATTGACTTCCGGATCATAATTGTTCTAGTGAATAACTAAAGAAAATAGATTAAAGAAAATATAGAATAGATAGATAGGTGGGAGATAGAAGAGAAAGAAAGAAACTCAATAGAAACATCTCTCATAAGTTCA